TCAACCATTTTTTTTTACCAAGTTCAATGTTAGTGAGATTAATCAACATTTATATGTTTCAATGCAATAATAAGCTGTTATTTGTAACAAGTAGTTTTGTTGGTTGGTTAAGTGGTCAAATTTTTTTCATGAAATGTCTTAGATCAGTATTAGTCTGGATATGGCAAAAAAATTCGATTAGATCTACTGTACTTATTCAATCAAATAAGTACCTTGTGTCAGAATCGAAAAATTTTATGTATTTTTTGTCTCGAATCTTTAGTATTCTCTTATTTCTTACCTGTGTTTACTATTTAGGCAGAATGCCGTCACCTATTTTTACTAAAAAACTGAAAGAAATCGTAGAAAGAAAAGAAAGAAGGGAAAGTAAGGAAAAATTGGATCTAGAAATAGAAAGAACTTACGAAATGAAGAGCACTAAAAAAGGATTTAGCGACGAAGATCCTTCTCGTTTGCTTTTTTCGGAAGAAAAGGAGGATCCGGCCCAAATTGATGAAAAGAAAAAGATACAAGTGAATGGAAAGGACAAAAGAAAGAATGAATTCCAATTTCACTTAAAAGAAACATGTTCTAAAAATAGTCCAACTTTTTATCTAGATGAAAATCAAAAAAATTCGAAGTTAGAAATACTTAAAGACGAAAAAAAATGTTTTTTCTGGTTTGATGAAAAACCCCTTGTGACTCCTCTTTTTGACTATAAACGATGGAGTCGTCCATTACGATATATAAAAAACAATCGATTTGAAAATGCTGTAAAAAATGAAACGTCACAATATTTTTTTTATACATGTCAAAATGATGGAAAAAAAAGAATTTCTTTTACATATCCACCCAGTTTATCAACTTTCTGGGAAATGATACAAACAAAGACTCCTTTGTATACAACAAAAAAATTCTTCTATGATGAATCAAATAATTATGATTATTGGGTTTATACCAATGATGAAAAAAGGAATAGCATAAGAAACGAGTTTCGAAATAGAATCGAAGTCCTAGACACAGGATTGCTTTTTCTGTATGTACTCGAAAAAAAGAATCGATTATGCAATGATAAAACGAAAAAAGAATACTTGACTAAAAAATATGATCCTCTATTAAACGGACCCTATCGTGGAATAATAAAAAACTCTGTATTCCTTAATGAAACTGCAGTCAAAAATTCAATAGATCGAATTTGGATAAATAAACTTCATAGTATCATTCTTAATCATTATAATTGCCACAAATTTGAACAGAAATTAACTACTAAAAAATCATTATCAACAGAAATTAGTCATTTCCTTATTTTAATCAGTGAATTGGCTGGAGAATCAACATCCATTTTAAAAGGAATTTTTTTATTTCCAGAACAAAGACGAATTGATTCAAAAGGTCGAGAAAAAGTTTTAAATTTTTTATTCGATGAAGTCAGAACTGATTCCATCACTCAAAGAACTATAACAAAAATTATTGGAAAAAAAGAAATCAGTAAAAAAGTCCCCCAATGGTCATACAAACTAATCGATGATTTAGAACAACAAGAAAGAGAAAATGAAGAAGACGTGGCAGTGGATCATCAAATTCGCTCAAGGAAAGCTAAACGTGTAGTTATTTTTACTGATAGCCAAAGGAATACAGATACTTATTCTAATACCAAGGATGCGAATAATCCTGATCAAGCAGATGAAGTGGCTTTGATACGTTATTCCCAACAATCAGATTTTCGTCGAGACATAATCAAAGGTTCTATGCGTGTTCAAAGACGTAAAATCGTTATTTGGGAACTGATCCAAGCAAATGTCCATTCCCCTATTTTTTTAGACAGAATAGACAAATCTAATTTTTTCTATTTTGATTTTGCTATTTTCGAACTAATAAAACGAGTTTTTAGAAAGAAAAACACCAAATTTTTAATTTCGAATTATAAAGAAGAAGAAAAAAAAGATGGGGATAAAAAAGAGGAGTACAAAATAGAAGAGGAAAAAAGAAAAGAAAAAGCACGCATAGAAATAGCAGAAGCCTGGGATATCATTCCATTTGCTCAAGTAATAAGAGGTTCTATGTTAGTAACCCAGTCAATTCTTAGAAAATATATAATATTACCTTTATTTATAATAGTAAAAAATATTAGCCGTCTATTATTACTCCAATTTCCCGAGTGGTCTGAGGATATAAAGGAGTGGAATAGAGAAATGCATGTTAAATGCACCTATAATGGTGTTCAATTATCAGAAAAAGAATTTCCTAAAAACTGGTTAGCAGACGGTGTTCAGATAAAGATACTATTTCCTTTCTGTCTGAAACCTTGTCACAGATCTAAGATAAGACCTTCTCAGAGAGAACCAATGAAAAAGAAAGAACAAAAACAAAAAGAAAATTTTTGTTTTTTAACTGTTTGGGGAATGGAAACTGAACTTCCTTTTGGTTCTCCCCGAAAACGACCTTCCTTTTTTGAACCCATTTTTAAAGAACTCGAAAAAAAAATTCGAAAATTTCGAAAAAGGTGTTTTCTAGTTATAAGAATTTTCAAAGAAAGAACAAAATTTTTTCGAAAGGTCCCAAATGAAACAAAAAAATGGATTCTCAACAACCTTATACTATTTAGAAAAAAAAAACTGTCAAAAGTAAATCCAATTCTAGTATTTGGATTGAGAGAAGATTCGAATGAAATAAAAAAAGAAAAAGATTCTAGAATCAATAATCTGATTATTCCTAAATCATCCATTCAAACCCGATCTATGGATTGGACAAATTTTTCACTGACAAAAAAAAAAATGAAGGATCTGACTGATAGAACAAGCACAATAAGAAATCAACTAGAACGAATTACAAAAGACAAGAAAAACGACTTTCGAACTATAAAGATAAATATTAATCCGAACAAACCAAATTATGTTGCTAAAAGAGTAGAACCACATAAAAATTTTTGTCAGATAGTAAAAAGAAGAAATGCTCGATTAATCCGTAAATCAAATCCTTTTTTTCAATTTTTTAAGGAAAGTATATACATAGATATATTTCTATATATCATTAATATTCCCAGTATCAATACAGAACCTTTTCTTGAATCCCCCCAAAAAATTATTGATACATACATTTCCAATAATGAAACAAATCAAGAAATAATTGAAAAAAAAAAAAAAATTCATTTTATTTCGACTATAAAAAAGTCACTTTCACTTTTTTCTAGTAATATTAATAAGAATTCGAAGATTTTTTTTTATTTTTCCTTTTTGTCACAAGCCTATGTTTTTTACAAATTATCACAAAACAAAGTTCTTAATTTGTATAAGTTACAATCTTTCCTTCAATATCACGAAATACCATTATTTCTTAATAATGAACTAAAAGATTCTTTTCGAACCCAAGGACTAATTCATTCCCAATTAAAGCATAACAAACTTCATAATTCTAGAATGAAGCAATGGAAAAATTGGTTAAAGAGTCGCTATCAATACAATTTATCTGAGATAAATTGGTCTAGATTAATACCCCAAAAATGGCGAAATGGAATCAATCAACATTGTAGGGTTGAAAATAAAAATTTAAGCAAAAGTGATTCATATGAAAAAGACCAATTAGTTCATTACAAAAGAGAAAATGATTCTGAAGCCTATGTATTGTTATTGCTAAATCAAAAATCGAATTTAAAAAAAACCTATAGATATGATCTTTTATCATATAAATCTATCTATTATAAAGATAAGAAGGATTCATATAGTTATGGGTCACCATTCCAAGTAAATAAGAACCAAGAAATTTATTCTACTTATAATTATTACAATACACATAAACATAAATTAGTTGATATGTGGGGGAATATCCCTATCACTAATTATCTATTAAAAGATGATATTATGGATATGGATAAAAATCCAGATAGAAAATATTTTGATTGGAGAATTGTCAATTTTTGTCTTAAAAAAAAGGTCGACATTGGAGTCTGGATCGATATGAGTACCAACAGTAGTACTAAAAATACTAAGACTGAAAGGAACAATTATCCAATTTTTTCAAAAATTGATAAGAAGGGTCTTTTTTATCTCACAATTCATCAAGAAATCAACCCATCCAATCAAAAAAAATATATTTTTTTTGATTGGATGGGAATGAATGAAGAAATACTAAATCATCCCATATCCAATCTGGAACTTTGGTTCTTCCCAGAATTTCTTTTCTTTTATAATGCATATAAAATGAAACCTTGGGCTATACCAATTAAGTCACTTTTTTTTAATTTGAATTTAAGTGAAAATGTTAGTGAAAATAAAAACATCCATAGAAAGCAACAAAAGGATCCTTTTATACCATCAACGAAAAAAAAATCTCTTGAATTAGAGAATTGTAATGAAGAAGAAAAAAAAACCATAGGTCAATGGAATCGTGTATCCGATTCCCAAACCCAAAGGAACCCTGAATCCGTTCTATCAAAGGAACAAAAAAATATTGAACAATATTATACGGGATCAGATCTGAAAAAAGGTAAAAAGAAAAAACAATACAAGAGCAGTACGGAAGCCGAACTCGATTTCTTCCTGAAAAGATATTTTCTTTTTCAATTGAGATGGGACGATCCTTTGAATCAAAAAATGATCAATAATATCAAGGTATATTGTCTCTTGCTTAGATTGAGAAATCCAAGAGAAATTGCTATATCCTCTATTGAAAGGAGAGAAATGAATCTGGATATAATGCTGATTCAGAAAGATTTAACTCTTACAGAATTGATGAAAAAGGGCATATTAATTATCGAACCAGTCCGTCTGTGTATAAAAGGTGATGGACAATTTATTATATATCAAATCATAGGTATTTCATTGGTTCATAAGAGTAAAGACCAAAATAATCAAAAAATATACAGAGAAATTTTGGATAAGAAGAATTTTTATGAATCGATTGCAAGACATCAAAAGATGACGAAAAATAGAGACAAAAATTATTATCATTATAATTTGCTTTCTCCTGAAAATATTTTTTCACCTAGACGTCGTAGAGAATTGAGAATTCTAATGTCTTTTTGTTTCAATTCAAAGAATAGTAATGGTGTGGAAAAAAATGCCCTATTTTGCAATAGGAACAAGGTAAGAATAAAAAACTGTGGTCAATTTATCGATGAAAGCAAAGATCTTGATAAAGAGAAAAATAAATTAAAATTAATGAAATTCAAATTTTATCTTTGGCCCAATTATCGACTAGAAGATTTAGCTTGTATGAATCGCTATTGGTTTGATACTACTAATGGTAGTCGTTTCAGTATGTTAAGGATACATATGTATCCACGATTGAAAATTCATTGATGATACATTTATCTTATGTCCCCTAGCATATAATATGGATCGGGTCGATAAATAGCTGCACACATCTTATCTTCCATTTATGATACATGATTCTAATTCAATGATGTATCAATTATATACAAAAATGAATCAACAGAATGTTTTTTCAGTATCAATTCCTTTGTGAATGCAGAAATGCACCATCCCTATCCGAATCCTATTTTTAATTGGATTAATTATTGATTCATTTTCTCTATAAATTCTCTTTGATAAAATGAATCAATAAGGAAATTCATATTATTGGGTATACCTGATTAAAATAGCTCGCATTATTATTACTGATCAGGAAAATTCATATTCGTAAGAAGTATAAGAAATTTTTTATGACAAAAAATTCATTCATAGTAATTAGTTCCGAAGAAAAAAAAGAAGAAAACAAAGGGTCTGTTGAATTTCAAGTATTCCATTTCACCAATAAGATACAGAGAGTTACCTCCCATTTGGAATTACACAAAAAAGACTATTCATCTCAGAGAGGTCTACGGAAAATTCTGGGAAAACGTCAACGGATGTTGGCTTATTTGTCAAAAAAAAATAGAGTACGATATAAAGAATTAATTAGTCAATTGAATATTCGAGAGCTAAAAACACGTTCATTTTCATTTTAAGAGTTATTTTCAATTATTTGATTTATTGGATCTTGAATTTTGATGAACTTTTTTTCGTTTTCAACAATTCATGAAAAAGGAATCGGACAAAAACCTATGACTGTACCAGCTACAAGAAAAGACCTCATGATAGTCAATATGGGACCTCACCACCCATCAATGCATGGCGTTCTTCGACTAATCGTTACTTTAGATGGTGAAGAGGTTATTGACTGTGAACCAATATTGGGTTATTTACACAGAGGGATGGAAAAAATTGCGGAAAACCGAACAATTATACAATATCTGCCTTATGTAACACGTTGGGATTATTTAGCTACTATGTTCACAGAAGCAATAACTGTAAATGCACCAGAACAATTAGGAAATATTCAAGTACCTAAAAGGGCTAGCTATATCAGAGTAATTATGTTGGAATTGAGTCGTATAGCTTCTCATTTGTTATGGCTTGGCCCTTTTATGGCAGATATTGGAGCACAGACCCCCTTCTTCTATATTTTCAGAGAAAGAGAATTTGTATATGATCTATTCGAAGCTGCCACCGGTATGAGAATGATGCATAATTTTTTTCGTATCGGAGGAGTAACTGCGGATCTACCTTATGGCTGGATAGAGAAATGTTTGGATTTCTGTGATTATTTTTTAACAAAGATTGCTGAATATCAAAAGCTTATTACACGAAATCCTATTTTTTTAGAACGAGTCGAAGGGGTAGGCATTATTGGCGGAGAAGAAGCAAAAAATTGGGGTTTATCAGGACCAATGCTACGAGCTTCCGGAATACAATGGGATCTTCGTAAAGTTGATCATTATGAGTGTTACGACGAATTTGATTGGGAAGTCCAATGGCAAAAAGAAGGAGATTCATTAGCTCGTTATTTAATACGAATTGGTGAAATAACGGAATCCATAAAAATGATTCAACAAGCTCTGGAAGGAATTCCTGGGGGTCCCTATGAGAATTTCGAAATCCGACGCTTTAATAGAGTAAGAGATCCTGAATGGAATGATTTTGAATATCGATTCATTAGTAAAAAGCCGTCTCCTACTTTTGAATTGTCGAAACAAGAACTTTATGTGAGAGTCGAAGCCCCAAAGGGAGAATTGGGAATTTTTTTGATAGGAGATCAGAGTGTTTTTCCTTGGAGATGGAAAATTCGACCACCGGGTTTTATCAATTTGCAAATTCTTCCTCAGTTAGTTAAAAGAATGAAATTGGCTGATATTATGACGATACTAGGTAGCATAGATATCATTATGGGAGAAGTTGATCGTTGAAATGATAATTGATACAACGGAAGTACAAGCTATCAATTCCTTTTCTAGATTGGAAATCTTAAAAGAAGTCTATGGGACCATCTGGATGCTTGTCCCTATTTTGATTCTTGTATTGGGAATCACAATAGGTGTACTAGTAATTGTGTGGTTAGAAAGAGAAATATCCGCAGGGATACAACAACGTATTGGACCTGAATATTCTGGCCCTTTGGGAATTCTTCAAGCTCTAGCAGATGGGACAAAACTACTTTTCAAAGAGAACCTTCTTCCATCTAGAGGAGATACGAGTTTATTCAGTGTCGGACCCTCTATAACAGTCATATCCATTCTACTAAGTTATTCAGTAATTCCTTTTGGCTATCACCTTGTTCTAACCGATCTCAGTATTGGTGTTTTGTTATGGATCGCGATTTCAAGTATTGCTCCCATTGGACTTCTTATGTCAGGATATGGATCAAATAATAAATATTCTTTTTTAGGTGGTCTACGGGCTGCTGCCCAATCGATTAGTTATGAAATACCATTAACTCTATGTGTGTTATCAATATCTCTACGTGTGATTCGTTGAGACATAAGCTTTCCCTTATTTTTTTTTTCTAGAAATTAACTTAAATGCATTGAATAGATATCTTCATTTTTGATTCGCCCTTCAGGTTGATGAACAAAACCAGATAGTTAGATGAGTGAAAGAAAACAGCTTCAAAATTCGCGGTAAAAAGCTTAAACCTCGTTTCCTAGGTACAAGAGTTAAGCGAAAGTAAACATAAGTGGTAAAGACTGTTTACCCCAACATTGGTTGATTAATTATCATGGCTTGAAGCGGGTTAAAAAGTTAAACTCTATGGAATTTTTACTATCCTTTATATGTATTACCATACATGACATAAATTACCATCGAGATGGAGCAAAAAGGAGTGGATGATTAGGAACACCAAGGTACACAAAGGATTAGTAATAGAGATTATGTAAGTTATCCGAAAAGATATTTCTACATAAAAGAAATACTAATTGGGGCTTAAAATTAGTAGAAATGATCAAGTAGTACTACCCATAATTCCGATCCAGAGTATGCTCCTATCCACCGATTAATCAAATAACTATCAGGAACGAAGTAATGCTTTACTTTTTTTCTTGCTTTCCTGTCTCCATATTCTATTAATAGAGATAATATTCTTGTCATGATTCATGAATTTCTATTGAATTCTTTTTCATAATCAAAAATGACAGGGTGAAATATTTATTGATATTTATAAAAGATAAAAGGAGTATTTTTTTGAAGTATTAACTTATTATTCAATAATAAAGAAAAATTTCTTTTTGTAAGTTCAATTAAAGTAAAAGATAAGATAAATTCAGAAGCACTTTTTTGATAGTATAGCAGACAGAATTCCGTTGGGCTAATTCAGGACCTTTCGATGGATTTTGACTCTATCTATCCTACCAAAGTATCAAGATTAAAGAATATCGAAACAGTCCTTAGATTTATTTGTGTCTCTCAAGGAGCCGTATGAGGTGAAAATCTCATGTACGGTTCTGGAATAGCGATGATAACAATGATCTTATCACCGACTATAATTATCTAACAGTTCAAGTACAGTTGATATAATTGAAGCACAGTCAAAATACGGGTTTTGGGGATGGAATTTGTGGCGGCAACCTATAGGGTTTCTCATTTTTTTTATTTCTTCTCTAGCAGAATGTGAAAGATTGCCTTTTGATTTACCGGAAGCAGAGGAAGAATTAGTAGCAGGTTATCAAACCGAATATTCAGGTATTAAATTTGGTTTATTTTACGTTGCCTCCTATCTAAATCTACTAGTTTCTTCATTATTTGTAACAGTTCTTTACTTGGGAGGTTGGAATCTCTCTATTCCGTACATGTTCGTTCCTGAACTTTTCAAAAAAAATGAAGCATATGGAGTTTTTGGAATAACAATTGGTCTTTTCATTACATTAGCTAAAACTTATTTGTTCTTGTTCATTTCTATCCTAACAAGATGGACTTTACCTAGGCTGAGAATGGACCAACTCTTTAATCTTGGATGGAAATTTCTTTTACCCATTTCTTTAGGCAATCTATTATTAACAACTTCTTTCCAACTCCTTTCATTATAAAGAAATAAAATATGTTATATTCACTCGATTCACAACTTGTCTCAAACAAGAGAAAGAAAGAAACATCCAATTTTTTTTTATGTTCCCTATGTTAAATGGGTTCATGAATTATGGTCAACAAACAGTACGGGCGTCAAGGTACATTGGTCAAAGTTTTATGATTACCCTATCCCACGCAAATCGTTTACCTGTAACTATTCAATACCCCTATGAAAAATTGATCACATCAGAACGTTTTCGTGGTCGAATCCACTTTGAATTTGATAAATGCATTGCTTGTGAAGTATGTGTTCGTGTATGTCCTATAGATCTACCTGTTGTTGATTGGAAATTGGAAACGGATATTCGAAAGAAACGATTGCTTAATTACAGTATTGATTTCGGAATCTGTATATTTTGTGGTAATTGTGTTGAGTATTGTCCAACAAATTGTTTATCAATGACTGAAGAATATGAACTCTCTACGTATGATCGTCACGAATTAAATTATAATCAAATTGCTTTGGGTCGTTTACCAATATCAATCAGTAACGATTATACAATTCGAACAATTTTGAATTCGCCTGAAAAAAAATCCCTTGAGTGAACAACAATTCCCAATTACTATGTTATCGAAATTCAAAAAGTTTCTTTTTCTTTCTTTTTGCTTGGTCAATAACAATAACTAATAATCCCAACTATTGATTTAATTGGTTGATGAGAATCGCAGATTTATTTGTATTGAAAATGAGTTTACCATAATGATTGAAAATAGTTTAGAAGTTTCCTTTCAAATAAAAATGTGATTGGTCCGTGTACCTACATCAATTCAAACCCATTAGTATTTCATTCAATTAGGAAATATCATAAATAAATAGAGGAACTGAACTTCTTTTTTCCTGGTCAGGTCAATAAGATCATGAATTTTTTCTCTTATTTTACATATAATGGATTTACCTGGACCAATACATGATTTTCTTTTAGTCTTTCTGGGATTGGGTCTTATATTAGGAGGGCTAGGAGTGATATTTTTTATCAATCCTCTTTTTTCTGCCTTTTCGTTGGGATTGGTTCTTGTTTGTATATCTTTATTCTATATTCTAGCAAACTCTCATTTTGTAGCTTCCGCACAGCTCCTTATTTACGTGGGAGCTATAAATGTTTTAATCATATTTGCTGTAATGTTCATGAATGGGTTAGAATCTCACAAAGATTTTCATCTTTTGACTGTTGGGGACGGGGTTACTTCGTTAGTTTGTACAAGTCTTTTTGTTTCATTAATTACTACTATTCTAAATACGTCATGGTACGGAATTATTTGGACTACAAGATCAAACCAGATTCTAGAACAAGATTTGATAAATAATAGTCAACAAATTGGAATTCATTTATCAACAGATTTTTTTCTCCCATTTGAACTCATTTCGATAATTCTTTTAGTTGCTTTGATAGGTGCAATTGCTGTGGCTCGTCAATAATAAATTTTGAAAACTAGCAATCTAATTACCAATTAATTGTTGTTCATATTGAAATGAATCTAGATTGATATTGATAAGGAGTTGATCAATGATGCTCGAACATGTACTTGTTTTGAGTGCCTATTTATTTTATCTCGGTATATATGGATTAATCACGAGCCGAAATTTGGTTAGAGCTCTTATGTGTCTTGAACTTATATTGAATGCTGTTAATCTAAATTTCGTAACATTTTGCGATTTTTTTGATAGTCGCCAATTAAAAGGAAACATTTTCTCCATTTTTGTTATAGCTATTGCAGCCGCTGAAGCAGCTATTGGACCAGCTATTGTTTCGTCAATTTATCGTAACATAAAATCAAATCGTATCAATCAATCGAATTTGTTGAATAAGTAGTATTTTAATTATCGAAATTTAAATATTCATCAATTCCAATTAGAAATTCAAATTCGATTAGTAGGTATGTCACGTAACGTATGATCATGCTTGCAAAAATGAAAAAATCGAAGTATTTATTACCTCCTTTCTAAGCCAATCCAGAAGCAGATTGATTCAAAAAATTCTGGTAAATCCTCGATTCGTCTGGTGTTTGAATAAGTGATTCATTTACAAGTGTACTATTCTACTAGATCGAAAATTACTAAAGTTCAAAAAATTGATAGATCCAATGTCACATTCAGTAAAGATTTATGATACATGTATAGGGTGTACTCAATGTGTCCGAGCCTGCCCCACAGATGTATTAGAAATGATACCTTGGGATGGATGTAAAGCTAAGCAAATAGCTTCTGCTCCAAGAACAGAGGATTGTGTCGGTTGTAAGAGATGTGAATCCGCCTGTCCAACAGATTTTTTGAGTGTTCGGGTTTATTTATGGCATGAAACAACTCGCAGCATGGGTCTAGCTTATTGATACGTTCCAGAAAACTCTACTTGAATTCTTTTTTTTTTTACTGACAAAAACCCGCGCTCGAAAAGGAAAAAATATTAAATACATATTATTCTTTTCGGGTACGGGTTTTTTTGATTCAAGTGTATCTTGTCTTTACCACGAATTATTTTCCTTGGTTAACAATAATTGTAGTTTTTCCTATATTTGCGGGTTCATTAATTTTTTTTTTTCCTCATAGGGGGAATAAGGTA